AAATGTGTTCGCTCAAGAAAGACTCCAGAAGATATTGATCGTAAATAAGAAGACTGTTTACGAAGAAAGAGGAATATATATTCGCATTCATATACATAAAAATTATGTAGGAACCAAAAGAATCTTTTCTTTTTTTTTGAAAAGACGTAAATGGATTTTTTTGAAGTAATGAGACTATTCAAATTATGATATTCGTGGAAAATCAATCGCAAGAAATGCAAAGAAGGAACATCTTTGATCCAGCATTGAAGGATTTGAACCAAGATTTCCAGATGGATGGGATAGGGTATTAGTAGGTCCGACACATAATTTAAATGTGATAATTTATCCTCTAAAAAGGGAAATATTGAATGAATAGATCGTAAATTCTGATATTTTGGTATTTTTTTTTCTTCAAGGGAGGATACTAATCGCGACGAGAATGAAATTTCCAGAATGACTCCAAAACCTTCTGATACCATTTGAGAATAAAAATGATAAGAAAAAGAATTCTTGTGCAGCGAAAATCTATTTTGGTTAGAATCATTCACCGAAGAAATCAAATATTTCTGTTGATACATTCGAGTAATTAAACGTTTCACAAGTACCAAACTAGATTTATTGTCATAACCGATAATTTCCACAGGTTCATACAAAATCAAACTATTGAAGCTATGATAATGAGCAAGTGAGTAAATATACTCCTGAAAGAGTAGCGGATATAGGAAGTTTTGTTGCCAAAATCTCTCTTTTTTCAATCTAAATATCCTTGTAATTCTGCTATTTAAATACATTTATACTTTAACCAAAAAAGAGAGGCATTTCTTGTGTTATGAAATGATACATAGTGCAATATGGTCAGAACGGCGTATGTGTGTATGTTGTATATAGTCTATTTTTTTCTCTTATAGTAAAATACTATTTATAAGAAAATAGTAGAACTTCTAACTAGAAGAAATTAGAATATTAGAATAAGAAAAAATAATAGAATAAGAATAGAATAAGAATATTATTCTTCTAATTATTCTAAAAGATAATTCTAATAATATAGTCTAGTATTATTATATACTCTTTATATACTATGCACTGTCTATACTTTTACTTTAGATTTTTTCTATTTTAAAAAATCTAAAATAAGATAGACTTTTTCTACTTTTTAAACTTTTATACTGTACTGTGATTAAAAATCATAAGAATAATCTAAGGAGTAAAAAATTATAGAATTATAGAAAAGTAAGAACAAATAAAGAATATATACCCCGGAGACAAAGAGCCCAATCTACAGATCTTTTTCTTTTCCCTTTCTATCTAATTTGATTTTCTTTTACTTGTTAATCTAACTAGTAATATAGGAATAAGAATAAAAGAAAGAAAATAACAATAAGAAAAAAAAAAGGGTAAAAATCTTTTATTTTCGCAACCCAATCACTCTTTTGACTTTGGAAATAAGAATTTTTTATCACTATACTCTTTCTTCTGCACATCCGTCTCCAATCCACAATAAAGAATAATTAGGATTAAGAAAAAAAAGAATCAATGGTCTCACAAGAGACCCTTTTACCACATCAGGCACTAATCTATTTTTAACGTATAATTAGTAATTTGATCGGGTAATCATTCAAATTAAGAAGGGAAGCTCGTTGCTTTTTTGTCTTACTCGAATTGGAGCCATAAGGCTCTATCCATTTATTCACTAGACCCAAAATACTTTACTGAACTTTAAAAATGTTCTAAAAAGAAAAATTCTAGTACTCATAATATAAATAGAACAAGAATTTTTCTTTTTTTTTTAGATTTTTTTATTCTTTTTACGACATGCTCTTTTTTCCATTCATTACCTTTCAGGATCAGTCGCGGTCTTATAAACTATACCAATAGTCTAGACGAATTTCTTCATCCAAATGTGTAAAAGATCATAGTCGCAATTAAAAGCCGAGTACTCTACCATTGAGTTAGCAACCCGGATCAATATGAAGTGTAGATATGATCGAAATAAAAAAAAAATTCAGCAAACTCATCCATTTTACTAAAATGAAGGAAAGAGCCAATAGGGAATGAGGATAAAAAGATCTATTTATATACGATATACGATCAAATTATATTTGTTTGATACGCCATTGTCAATATGAATGGACTTTTTAGAAAAAAAAAATTCTATGGAAATTTGTGTTGGATTAGCACAACATAAAGAATAAAACTTTGAGTGTAAAAAAAGAAGGAATAAGAAAAAGGTATAGATAGAAAAATAGCGGCTTTCTTTAATCAAAAAAAGAAAGATACAATACAAATACAAGAAGAAAGATTACCCCCCTTGTTGGGGGGTTACACAAAAAGAAGAAAAAGAAGAATAAAATAAGTATGAATAGAACAAGAAAAAAAGAAACTTTGAATAAAGAATTAAACAAAGATAGGTACTCTTTATCCTATACTTTTTTCTTCATGATTCTTGTTTTTCTTTTCTTTTGTTATCAAAAGAAATTCGAAATTCTTTAAAGAATTCTGTCTTGCTTAAAATATCATAAACAGTTTCTGTGGGTTGAGCACCTTTTTCAAGGAAATATAAGATAGCAGGAACATTTGAATAAGTTTGATTCTTTATCGGATCATAAAAACCCACTTTTCGAAGATCTCTTCCTTCTCTTCGGGATCGAACATCAATTGCAACGATTCGATAGATGGCTCATTGGGATAGATGTAGATAAAAGATGCCCCCCTAGAAACGTATAGGAAGTTTTCTCCTCATACGGCTCAAGAAAAAATGATTCTATTTTCTAGAATTTCTCTTTCTATCTATATAGATAGAATAGATAGAAAGAGAAATGGATCTATAAAGAATTAGACTGAAATTTGAGCCTTTTTTTTACTTCTTTACAGAAAAAGAAATTTCATTTATACTCCTAACTCAAGTTGGGTATTTTGAAAAGAGTTCAAAAGGAAATCCTTAAAATTTCTTGAGCTGTCTCTAACCTCTTTTTTTGTCTATTTTCAGATCTATTTTTTTTTTTACTCATTCTGATCTAATTGTTGAGACAAGTTAAAAAAGTGTTTCCTTGTTCCGGAATTTGTTGTCTTTGCTTTGCGCTTTTTTAAATCATTAGGTTTAGACATTACTTCGGTGATCTTTACTCCTTTTCAAAAAGGCAGCAACATACCTTTTGTTTTTTGTTCTTTCTATGGAAAAGGGAAAAATCATTTTATTCCTTTGTGATACACTCTTGATCGAAACAGTTTGAAAATTTCGACAAATTTGTTTTTTTTTCATTTCAAACTTGTTCAATTTTGAACCTCTCCATTTATCTATAATTTAGATATTTATGATATATTTACAAAGTTTATCTAACTTATTGATTGTCACTAACCCTAGATTATTACCCCGATAAAAGAATCAATTATTTTTGCTCGAGCTCCATCATATGCTATACCTTCTATATACCAGTAGTATATACCATATATACCATTAGTATCTTTATTTAGCAACCCAAGACAAATTAAATCAGGTTCCTAGCAGAACAAATCATGTCGAGACAAGAGCATCTTCATTCGTATAGAAGATGGTGGATGTCAGAATCCACAGCCAATCATGTCCTTCAAGTCGCACGTTGCTTTCTACCACATCGTTTCAAACGAAGTTTTACCATAACATCCTTAGAATTTCATTTTAATTTGGAACCATATGCAATTGATTCAATATGGAATCATGAATAGTCATTGGCTGAACCGATACATAAGAATCTACACTTATAGACTTATAGATTCAGTCTATACCCGGAAAGGTTTTCACTTAAATTTACCCCCATATTTTCTCATATGAATAATATCACATAAAAAAAATAAGTTTTAAGCAAACTTATTTACATCTTCAACAAATCTTTCAGGATTGTCCATCATAAATTCTTTTTCTTAAAAGAAAAAAGATTATAAACCTAAAAAAATCCTTTGGATTTACTTTCATTCAGATGAAAAATAAATCCCCATGAATGGATAAAAGTTTTTATTTAACTAAATATTTCATTGAAATATTCATAAATATTCAATTATAGTCAATTAGAGAATAATAAGATAATCTGAAATAATAAGATATTCTTAATAAGAAAAATATACAAATAGACAATATATATTCTTATGTAAGAATTATGTATTTATGTATGAATATATTCTAATATAAATACATCCTAATATATTCATATTTTCTCATTTTTTCTTTATATTTAATATTTAGAAAATATGATTTTATGATTTGAATATTATGATTTACTTTTTTTTACCATCTCCAATTGAATCTGATTTTCATTTAATTTAAAAAAGAGAGATAGTTTGAGAATAAAGTTTCTTTGTTTTCATTATTAGAAAGTCTAAAAAGTCTCGTGTAAGGTAAGATCAAAGATAAAATCAGAATCCGAGGATTCTGAGCTTTTCGCATCCATCTCCATCATAAAAAAACAAAGAATTGTTGAATTCAATTTTCAATTTAAATCGAGAATAATTTTTCGTTTCTGATGCGAACGATCTGGGACGGAAGGATTCGAACCTCCGAGTAACGGGACCAAAACCCGTTGCCTTACCGCTTGGCCACGCCCCATTTCTTTTTGGTCTAAGAAAAACTAAGAGAAATATTTGTTATTCGTCAATAACCAACCTAAAGAAATATAGGACATGTTGCCGCTAGAATTCAACATAATAAAATAATAGATATAGAATCAAAAAGATTAATTGATCATTACTTATAATTCAATTAAGATATTCTATGAATATAGAATTCCTTGTATTCTTATTTGATTGGATAATGTAAAGAAGGATTCTTGATTGGGGAGAAGTCAAAGAAAAATAAGAATTTCTTTCTTTTATCTGCCTTTTTTATTTTCAATTTTCCCTCAGAAAAACAACTCAATCCAATCTGATAATTTATTCTTCAATTTAATTTGAATCTTTAACTTTAAGAACAAGAAAAGAATATTTGTTATGCTTAATATCTTTTGTTTAATTTGTATCTGTCTTAATTCTACCCTTTATTCGAGTAGTTTTTTCTTCGCCAAATTGCCCGAGGCTTATGCCTTTTTCAATCCAATTATAGACGTTATGCCAATTATCCCTTTACTCTTTTTTCTCTTAGCCTTTGTTTGGCAAGCTGCTGTAAGTTTCCGATAAAAATTGAATCTCTAATCTCTATTCAAATTCAATTCATAATTTCTTTGATAAAAAAAAAGATGAGATTTTATTCTGAAAATCAAGAAGATCATAAATAAGATTCAGATAAGTCTGGACATTAGGAACCCTTGATTCAAAAAGTCTGGTATTTTCTATTTTATATTGAAATTGAATTTGAATGATGATCTTTATTTTTTCTTTAAAAAGCTAACCAGCTTGTTTCTTTTGTTCTAACCTTTCCTTTATAAGATCCCATACCCCATAAAATTACTTAATTATAGATATGAATATGCCAATAAATTTTTGTTAACGAAAAAATACGAATCTTATTACATTAGAAGAAAATTCATAAAAATAAATTTCAAAAAAACTTCCTTTTTTTTTCATCTTTAGAGCGATAGTATGTGTCGTAAAATAGGTGATCTATTTCCTTAAAAAAAATGATCTTATCTTATCTTGGAGATTTGTAATGCTTACTCTTAAACTATTCGTTTACACAGTAGTAATATTCTTTGTTTCTCTATTCATCTTCGGATTCTTATCTAACGATCCGGGGCGTAATCCTGGGCGTGAAGAATAAAAAGAATAAAAAAAGAGATGAGATTCATTTTTACTTTTTCCTTTCTTTTTTCATAGGTAAGAAAAGAAATGGAATAGATGTTAGATAAAGATAAAAGATTCATAAATAAAGAATAATCGAAAATTATTCCAATTATAAAATCTCAAGTGATCGGGGGGGGGGGTCGGAGAGAGAGGGATTCGAACCCTCGATACGAATAATTCGTACAACGGATTAGCAATCCGACGCTTTAGTCCACTCAGCCATCTCTCCCCATTCCAAATTGGAAATTTATCATGTAATTTAACACATGAAGTCAAGATTGATAACAATTTTGATTTTACTTCAATGATTCAAAAAAGATTTCTCGAATAGAAAGAATACCTTACTTCTTTTATTTTGTACAAAACAAAAACTTTCTTTCCCCGGCCTGGTTAAGTATAAGTACTGGCCGGGCCAGTACTTCTTTTGTTCCGACAAATAAAAATTTTTATTGAAACGAGAAGAGTAATTTTCATTACCATTCCTAATTATTAGAAATTAGATAAGATTCTAATAGATAGATTATCTTAGAAATTCTTGAAAAAATTATCTATTATTTATATCTAACTATATACTATATCTAAATTAAACTATATCTAAATTAATAATTATTAAGTATATTTGTATATTTAGTATATTCTAGTAAATTAGAGTCTAAATTAGAATATTTAATTTTTATAGCTTTGTAAACTCTTACTAGTACTAGTAAGAGTCTTTATAGTCTATAGTATATACTAATATAGTACTAATATTGTACTAAGATTTTTCGTCTTTCTTTTTTTTATTTCGTAATACTTCTTTCTTATTAATATTAAGACTTCTTAAGGTAATTATTAAGATGAATATAATACTGAACTTCAATTTTCATTTAGAATGAAATTTGTTTTCCATTAATGAATTTCCTAATTTTATAAATTTTCTATTTAAGAATAAAAAAATCTATCTGATAAGAGAAAGAATATAAAAAAAAACACACACATATTTCTAAAATGATACTATAAAACATTTACTTGTTCAAAGCAAAGGACAAGCTTGAAAGTTTGAGGCCCAATTTACCCAAAGTCAGAAAATCTAATGATTCAAATGAAGAGAGGTTTCAAAAAATAAAAGACTTATAACTTTAGTACACTATTGAAATTTGACTAAACTTTTTGCTATTTACCTATTCCTTTTTTTTTTTTAAGTTTTCCCACGGTGGAACAAAATACGTGTTAATGCTGAAATTTTCATGATTCTGATGCTATCTTGACTACATCTAATTACTTTGTTGGACAAAAGGCCCATTTATATCCAATAATGAATATGTAGCGGGTATAGTTTAGTGGTAAAAGTGTGATTCGTTCTATTAAAACCTTCAATAGTTAAGGGGTCTTTCCTTTTTTTTTTCATATTCCGATCAAAAACTTTATTTCTTAAAAAGATTTAACACTTTATCCCTCAATAGCACATTTGAGGAAAAAATATACATTATCACGATTTCTATCTAAAAGACAATCATAATTTTCATAAAAAAATTGTATTATGGAATCGAGAAGCATAATTTTTTTGATTGGTTCAATTCTTCCAATTAAATGAGTATGAATAAAAGATCTATGGATAATAGTACAAAACTTTCAATCGTAACTAAATCTTCAATTTTTTCGCTTAAAAAGGGGAGATTGAAGCCAAAATAGCTATAAAATGATGGTTTTGGTTTACTAGAACCCTCGGCTTCTTATTTGAGCTCGGTAGAAACAAAATTATTTTCCTTAGGATCCCACGAGTAGAAAAGAAAT